GATTGGTAAGTTTGTTTGTTTTTTTTTTTTTTTATTCTTTATACTTATTTTAAAATATGTATAAATAATAATAGGTTATTGTTTTTTATAATTTAAATAAAAGTTAATTATAATTTATTCTAAATTTTATGAAAATCAAAAAAATTTTTATCAAATATTAATTATTTAAATTGTTATTATCTTATAATTATTATTATACTAATTTTAGTTATTTATTAAAATTTTTATAAAATGTTAAAAATAATTTTTTTATTTCAAATTTTCCTTTAAATGTAAAATTTCAAATTTTTAATTTTTAATTTGAATTCATTGTGAATTTTAGGGGTATTTATAATTATATTAAGTTATTATATAAATTTATAAATGATTAACTTTTATTTCAAATTTTCGATTTTGGGAGGATTTACCAATTTATAATTATTAAATTTAATTTTTAATATTAATTATTTTATTTTTATTATTAATTTAATTTCATTAGTTTAATTTATTTTACTTAAATTATTTATTTTATTTAAATTTTACAATATTTTTAAAAAAATTTCAAATTTTTATTTTTTAGTATAAAGTTTTATTTTAGCTTTTAAATTTATTATTAGTTTAATTTATATGTAAATTTTTGTGTGAATTTTTATTTATTTTAATAGTAAATATTTTTTTTATATTCTCATTAATAAATATTATTAATTAAAGAAATTTATAAATAGTAATATTAAAAAGTAATGGCTAAATTTGTGCCAGCAGCCGCGGTTATACGAATATTGCAAGTAAATTATTTTTAATTATAGTTAAATTGTATTTTAAAAATAAAATTTTATTTATTAGGTGAAATTTTAAATTTCAATTATTTTTATTCGTTAAATATTAAAGCTTGGAAATTTTTGTAATAAACTAGGATTAGATACCCTATTATTAAAAATGTACTAAAAAATTAAGGTAGTAGTAGTTATGTTCTTGAAACTTAAAAAATTTGGCGGTATTTTAGTCTATTCAGAGGAATCTGTTCTGTAATCGATAATCCACGATGGACCTAACTTAAATTTGTATTCAGTTTATATACCGTCGTTATTAGAATATTTTATAAGAATGTTAATTTTCTTAATTTTTAAAAAGAATGTATATCAGATCAAGGTGTAGCTAATATTTAAGTAGAAATGGATTACAATAAATTTATTTATACGGATTTAAATTTGAAATGTTTATTAAAGGTGGATTTGATAGTAAAATTATATAGATTAATAATTTGATTTTAGCTCTAAAATATGTACACATCGCCCGTCACTCTTATTATTAAGGTAAGATAAGTCGTAACATAGTAGATGTACTGGAAAGTGTATCTAGAATGCAATTTAAAGCTTAATTAGTAAAGTATTTCATTTACATTGAAAAGATTTTTGTGCAAATCAATATAAATTGATTAATAATTATTTATTAATTTTTTGTTTTTTTAATTTATTTTATTAAAAATAATTATAAATTGTATTGTTTTAGTAATGTATAAAGAAAAAATAATTTTAATTATAGTTTATTAGTATTGTGAAAGAAAATTGAAATAATTTGAAAAATATTTATTTTATAAGAAAATTTAATTTATTGTACCTTGTGTATCAGGGTTTATTAAATAAAAATTATAAAATTTAATTTTCTCGATTTTAAAAGATTTAATATATTATAAAAGTTAATGTGATAAAATTATTTTATATAATATATTAGAAATGAAATGTTATTCGTTTTTAAAGGTATCTAGTTTTTTAAGAAATAAATTTAATTTAGAAATTTTGTATTATTTAATTAGTTAAATTAATTAAATAATTATTTAATTTTAATATTTTATGGGATAAGCTGTAAAATAAATTATTAAAAATTAATATAATAATTAATAAATGTAAACTTAGAAATAGTTATCATTATTAAAAATGTTATAATTTATTTTATAAATAAAATTATTTATTTAATTTTAATTTTTTATTAAAATATTAATTTGAATATTAAAAATTAATTAATAATGATAAAATTAGTATATTTTATTGTATAAATAAATTTGATTGGTAAGTTTTTATAAAGAACTCGGCAAAATTAATGTTCGCCTGTTTAACAAAAACATGTCTTTTCGATTTTTTTGAAAAGTCTAACCTGCCCACTGAAAATTTTAAATGGCCGCAGTATACTAACTGTGCAAAGGTAGCATAATCATTAGTCTTTTAATTGAAGGCTGGTATGAATGGTTGGACGAGATATTAACTGTTTCATGAAAATTTATAATAGAATTTTATTTTTTAGTCAAAAAGCTAAAATTAACTTAAAAGACGAGAAGACCCTATAAATCTTTATATTTGAATTATTATAATTTTTTAGATTTATTTTATTTTAATAATTAATAATATTTTATTGGGGTGATATTAAAATTTAAAAAACTTTTAATTTTTTTTTACATTAATTTATGGTTAATTGATCCGTTACTAACGATTAAAAAATTAAGTTACTTTAGGGATAACAGCGTAATTTTTTTGAAGAGTTCTTATCGATAAAAAAGATTGCGACCTCGATGTTGGATTAAGAGATAATTTTAGGTGTAGCCGCTTAAAATTTAAGTCTGTTCGACTTTTAAATTCTTACATGATCTGAGTTCAAACCGGTGTAAGCCAGGTTGGTTTCTATCTTTAGGAAATTTTAATATTTTAGTACGAAAGGATTTAATATTAGATAAATAATTATTTTAAATGAATTGAATATTATTAATGTTACTATTTTGGCAGATTAGTGCAATAAATTTAGAATTTATTTATGTAATTTTTATTACAAATAGTACTTGTTTTTTTTAGAAAATTTAATATTTGTAATTGGAAGTTTATTATTAATTATTTTTGTTTTAGTAAGAGTAGCTTTTTTAACTCTTCTTGAGCGTAAGGTTTTGGGTTATATTCAAATTCGTAAAGGTCCTAATAAAGTTGGTATTATAGGAATTCCTCAACCTTTTTGTGATGCAATTAAATTATTTACAAAAGAACAGGTTTATCCTTTATTATCTAATTATATTTCTTATTATTTTTCTCCAATTTTTTCTTTATTTTTATCTTTATTAGTTTGAATATGTATACCTATATTTATTAAATTATTTTCTTTTAATTTAGGTTTATTATTTTTTTTATGTTGTACTAGTTTAGGAGTTTATACAGTTATAGTAGCTGGTTGATCTTCAAATTCTAATTATGCTTTATTAGGAGGATTGCGAGCTGTTGCTCAGACTATTTCTTATGAAGTTAGTTTAGCATTAGTTTTATTAAGTTTTATTTTTATAATTGGGGGTTATAATATATTAATATTTTATAAATATCAATTATATATTTGGTTTTTATTTATTATATTTCCTTTATCATTAGTTTGGTTTAGAATTTCCTTAGCTGAAACTAATCGAACTCCTTTTGATTTTGCGGAAGGAGAATCTGAATTAGTTTCAGGATTTAATGTTGAATATAGAAGAGGAGGATTTGCATTAATTTTTCTTGCTGAATATGCTAGAATTTTATTTATAAGTATGTTATTTTGTGTAATATTTTTAGGAAGTGATTTAATATCAATTTTTTTTTTTGTAAAATTAACATTTGTTTCTTTTATATTTATTTGAGTTCGTGGGACTTTACCTCGGTTTCGTTATGATAAATTAATATATTTAGCTTGAAAAAGTTTTTTACCTTTTTCTTTAAATTTTTTATTATTTATTGTCGGTTTAAAGATTTATTTATTATTTATTTTATAATAATTATATTTAGTAAAAAGTTAATAGAAAATTTGATTTCTATCTTATGTTTTCAAAACATAAGCTTATTCAAGCTCATTAACTAATTTAAAAGTTTATCTCAATATTTAGTAATTAGTGGATTAATTAAGAAATATATAAAATAAATAACTGTAAGTAATTGACCAATTAAAATATAAGGATCTTCAACTGGTCGAGCTCCAATTCATGTTAAAAGAATTACTGTTGTTGTTATATTTCAGAATAAAATTTGATTGATTGGGTAAAATTGAATTCCTCGAAAATTTCTTATATGATAAAATGGTAGAATTATTAAAATTGCAATAGAAATAACTAGAGCAATTACTCCTCCTAATTTATTGGGAATTGATCGTAAAATAGCGTATGCAAATAAAAAATATCATTCTGGTTGAATATGTACAGGTGTTACTAGTGGGTTAGCAGGAATAAAATTATCAGGATCTCCTAATAAATTAGGATTAATTAGTACTAATAAAATTAAGATTATTAATATAATAATAAATCCAACAATATCCTTATAAGTAAAATAAGGGTGGAATGGAACTTTATCAATATTTGAGTTTATACCAATTGGGTTGTTTGACCCAGTTTCATGTAAAAATAATAAGTGAATTATTGTTATTGCTAAAACGATAAAGGGTAAAATAAAATGGAGTGTAAAGAATCGGGTTAATGTTGCATTATCTACAGCAAATCCTCCTCATAATCATTGTACTAAATCAGTTCCTAAGTAAGGAATTGCTGATAATAAATTTGTAATAACAGTTGCTCCTCAAAATGATATTTGTCCTCAGGGTAAAACATATCCTATAAAAGCTGTTCCTATTACTAAAAATAGAATAATTACTCCTACTAGTCATGTAGGGGTAAATAAATAAGATCCGTAATAAATTCCTCGTCCAATATGTAAATAAATACAAATGAAAAAGAATGATGCACCGTTAGCGTGTAATGTTCGTAGTAATCATCCATAATTTACATCTCGGCAAATATGATTTACTCTGTTAAATGCTATATTAATATCTGCGGTGTAATGTATTGCTAAAAATAATCCTGTTAAAATTTGAATGATTAAGCATAATCCTAATAATGATCCAAAGTTTCATCAGGCTGAAATATTTCTTGGAGCTGGTAAATCTACTAATGCATTATTAGCAATTCTAATAATAGGATGTTTAATTCGTATAGGTTTATTCATTAGTTAAATGTAGGTCGTAGAGGTCCCTTATATAATTTAGTAATTTTTACAATTGCAATTAATGTAATTAGTAAGTAATTAATTAATATAATGGTTAATAAATTATTAGGGTAATTGTATAATTTATTAACTGATAAAGAATTTTCTGCTAAATATGAGATTGTATTAGAAATTGGAATAATTTCGTTATTTGAATATATTAGGAATATATTTTTATCAGTTAGTAAAAAGATTATTATTGATGAAATAAAAATTGTTGTTGAGATAATGGTAAGTTTTATTGAAAATGTAAATATTTCATTAGATGCTAATGAAGTTACATAAATAAATAAAACTAGTATACCTCCTAAAAATACTAAAAATAAAATATAAGAAAATCAAAATGTTATAGTTATTAATCCGGTTATTAAACATACTAAGGTGGTTTGAATTAATAAGGTTAAACCTATTGCTAATGGATGTTTTATATGTATAAAAATTAAATTAAAAATAAATATAAGAGTTATTAAAATTCATTGAATGATATCAAGAAATAGTTTAATTAAAATATTAATTTTGGAGATTAATGATAAAGATAATCTTTTTTCTTGAAGTTTTAAAAGAATTATTCTTATTTTTGATTTACAAGACCAATGTTTTTATTAAACTATTAAAACTAATGATGACAATTTTAAGATTAATTTTATCAAGAATTTTATTAATAATAGGGGTTTTAACTTTTGCATTAAATCGAAAACATTTATTATCAATATTGTTAAGATTAGAGTATATTGTTTTAAGATTATTTTTATTATTATTTATTTATTTAAATATATTGAGATATGAAACTTTTTTTGGTTTAATATTTTTAACATTTAGAGTTTGTGAAGGTGCTCTTGGTCTTTCTATTTTAGTTTCTATAATTCGTACTCATGGTAATGATTATTTTCAAAGATTTAATATTTTACAATGTTAAAAATTATTTTAATAGTTTTGTTTATATTTCCTTTATGTTTAATAAAATATATGTATTGAACGGTTCAAAGATTTTTATTTTTAATTTCATTTATTTTTATTATAATAAATATGTATAGAAATTATTTTATGAGAATTTCTTATTTATTTGGATGTGATATAATTTCTTATGGTTTAATTTTGTTAAGTATATGAATTGTTTCATTAATATTAATAGCAAGTCAGTCAGTTTTTAAAAATAATAATTATTTAAATTTATTCTTATTTAATAATATTTTATTATTAATTATATTAATTTTGAGATTTAGAAGAATAAGTTTATTTATATTTTATTTATTTTTTGAGAGAAGTTTAATTCCTACATTATTTTTAATTTTAGGTTGAGGATATCAACCTGAACGTTTGCAAGCTGGGGTTTATTTATTGTTTTATACTTTATTAGTATCTTTGCCAATATTGATTGGTATTTTTTATTTATATAAAATTTCTGGAACAATAAATTTTTATTTATTAAATAATTATTTATTTAATTATGAAATTCTTTATTTTTCAATATTAATAGCTTTTTTAGTTAAAATACCAATATTTTTAGTTCATTTATGATTACCTAAGGCTCATGTTGAAGCACCTGTTTCAGGTTCAATAATTTTAGCTGGGATTATACTTAAGTTAGGAGGTTATGGTTTATTACGTGTTTTACCTTTTTTACAAAATTTAGGAATAAAATTTAATTTTATTTGAATTAGAATTAGATTAGTAGGAGGAGTATTGGTAAGTTTTATTTGTTTATGTCAAACTGATTTAAAGGCTTTAATTGCTTATTCTTCAGTTGCTCATATAGGAATTGTTTTGTCTGGATTAATAACTATAAGTTATATAGGTTTATGTGGTTCTTATACTTTAATAATTGCTCATGGGTTAGCTTCATCTGGATTATTTTGTTTAGCTAATATTTCTTATGAACGTTTAGGGAGACGAAGTTTATTTATTAATAAGGGTTTATTAAATTATATACCTTCAATATCTTTATGATGATTTTTATTATGTTCTGCTAATATAGCTGCTCCTCCTACTTTAAATTTATTAGGAGAAATTTTTTTAATTAATAGAATTGTTAGATGATCTTGATTTTCTATATTATTATTATCATTATTATCTTTTTTTAGAGTTGCTTATACTTTATATTTATATTCTTATAGACAACATGGTAAGGGATTTTCTGGGATTTATTCATTTTTAGGAGGTAGAATTCGTGAATATTTACTTTTATTTTTACATTGATTTCCTTTAAATTTATTGATTTTAAAGAGAGAAATGTGTACTTTATGATTATGTTTAAATAGTTTAATTAAAATATTGATTTGTGGTGTCAATGATAAGATATAATTCTTTTTAAACCGTGAAATATTTATCTATTTGTAGAATTAGTTTTATATTTTTGTTTTCTATTAGTGTAAGTTTGTTTGTTTTAGGGTTAAGTTATATTATATATGATTATGTTGTGTTCATTGAATGAGAAGTTTTATCTATTAATTCTTTAAATTTAGTTATAACTTTTTTATTTGATTGAATAAGTTTAATTTTTATATCTTTTGTTTTAATAATTTCTTCTTTAGTAATTTATTATAGAAAAGAGTATATGGAATCTGATTATAAAATTAATCGATTTATTATATTAGTTTTAATATTTGTTTTGTCAATAATAATATTAATTATTAGACCAAATTTAATTAGAATTTTATTAGGATGAGATGGTTTAGGTTTAGTATCTTATTGTTTAGTAATTTATTTTCAAAATGTAAAATCTTATAATGCAGGAATACTTACTGCTTTATCTAATCGAATTGGAGATGTAGCTTTATTATTAGCTATTGCTTGAATGTTAAATTTTGGAAGTTGAAATTATGTATTTTATTTAGATTATATATTCGATTTTTTTGAAATAAAAATGGTTGGTTGTTTAGTAGTGTTGGCTGCAATAACTAAGAGAGCTCAAATTCCTTTTTCTTCTTGGTTACCTGCTGCTATAGCAGCACCTACTCCTGTTTCAGCTTTAGTTCATTCTTCTACATTAGTAACTGCTGGAGTTTATTTATTAATTCGATTTAATATAATATTTAGAATTTCTTGATTAAGTAATGTTTTATTATTATTATCAGGTTTAACAATATTTATGTCTGGGATAGGGGCAAATTTTGAATTTGATTTAAAAAAAATTATTGCTTTATCTACTCTTAGTCAACTTGGTTTAATAATAAGAATTTTATCTATAGGGTTTTATAAATTGGCTTTTTTTCATTTATTAACTCATGCTTTGTTTAAAGCTTTATTATTTATATGTGCGGGTGCAATTATTCATAATATAAATAATAATCAAGATATTCGTTTAATAGGTGGATTAAGAAGTGTAATACCTCTTACTTCGGCTTGTTTTAATGTAGCTAATTTAGCTTTATGTGGTATACCTTTTTTAGCAGGATTTTATTCTAAGGATTTAATTTTAGAAATAGTTTTATTATCTTATATAAATATATTTTCGATTTTATTATTTTTTGTTTCTACAGGTTTAACAGTTAGTTATTCTTTTCGTTTATTATATTATATAATAATTGGTACTTCTAATTTTTCATCTTTAAATTTATTAAGTGATGAAGGTTGAGTTATATTGAAAAGAATACTTGGTTTAATAATTATATCAATTATTGGGGGAAGTATTTTAAGATGATTAATTTTTCCTAGTCCTTTAGTAATTGTTTTACCTTTAAGTTTAAAGTTGTTAACTTTATTTGTATGTGTAATTGGAGGATTAATAGGTTATTTTCTTTCTAATGTTTCTTTATTATTTTTTAACAAGGCTTTTTATTTTTATAATTTTGTATATTTTTTAGGATCAATATGATTTATGCCTTATATTTCTACTTATGGAATTATTAATTATCCATTAAAAATAGGAAGTTTAGTAGTTAAAACATTTGATCAAGGTTGAAGTGAATATTTTGGTGGACAGCAGTTATATTTAAATTTATTAAAATATACTCAATTTAATCAAGTTTTACAGAATAATAATTTAAAGATTTATTTATTAAGTTTTATTTTTTGAATTATGATTTTATTTATTTATATATATATTTATTATTCAAATAGCTTAAGAAGAGTATAATATTGAAGATATTAGGGTGATTGTTGAATCTTTGAATATAATGAATTAAATTTAGTAATTTATAAAAAAAATAATTTTAATTTTACAATGAAAATGTAATGTTTTTATTAAACTATATAAATAGAAGTATAAATGGAATTTAACCATTAAAAGAAAAAAGTTAGCAGCTTTACTTGAACATCATACTTCTTTAATTGGAGAATATTCTCAGTTTTATCATTAACAGTGATATACCTCTATTTTGGTTTCAATTAAAATTAGAATATGGGTAAATTTACCTAAGATTAGGTCGAAACTAATTGCAATATATCGCTTCATATTCAAGGAAGATTGAAAAATCAATACTTTTTGAGTGCAAATCAAATGTTATAATTAACTACAACCCTAGTTTGATCAGTTTAATATTCCTTGATTTCATTCATGATATAGTCCTAATAGAAGAATTAAAATAAAAATAATTGTAGTAATTGTTCATATAATTAAATTAGAATAATTTATAATAATAATAATTGGTAAAATTAAAGCAATTTCTACGTCAAAAATTAAAAAAATGATAGTGATTAAAAAAAATCGTAAAGAAAAAGGTAAACGAGACGAAGATTTTGGGTCAAATCCACATTCAAATGGAGAAGATTTTTCTCGATCTACAATGGTTTTTTTAGAAATAATTGAAGCTAAAAGTATTACAATAATAGAAATTATTAAAATAATTATTGAAATTGTTAATATTGAAAAAATTATCTATACTATTATTAATAGACTTTATGATTGGAAGTCAAATATACTTTTTATATTATATAGATAATTAATTATCCTCCTCATCAGTAAATTGAAATATAAAGAAATAGTCAAACAATATCAACAAAATGTCAATATCAAGCAGCAGCTTCAAATCCAAAATGATGATTTTTTGAAAAATGGTTATTTAAATGTCGTAAAAGACATACTAATAAAAATGTTGTTCCAATTAATACATGAATTCCGTGGAATCCTGTTGCTATAAAGAATGTAGATCCATAAACAGAATCTGCAATAGTAAAAGGTGCTTCAATATATTCATATGCTTGTAAAATTGTAAAATAAACTCCTAAAAGAACTGTAAAAAATAATCCTTGAGTTGTTTGTGAATAATTTCCTTCTATTAATCTATGATGAGCTCAAGTAACTGAAATTCCTGAAGTTAATAAAATTACTGTATTTAGAAGAGGAATTTGAAATGGATTAAATGGGGTAATTCCTATTGGTGGTCATATTATTCCTAATTCAATTGAAGGAGATAAGCTTCTGTGAAAAAATGCTCAAAAGAATGAAACAAAAAATAATACTTCAGATAAAATAAATAAAATTATTCCTCATCGAAGTCCTGTAGTAACTGCTGATGTGTGTAATCCTTGATAAGTTCCTTCTCGTGATACATCTCGTCATCATTGATAAACAGTTAAAATAGTAATTAGGTTTCCTAAAAAAAATAAAGAAGTGTCATATTGATGGAATCATTTAACTATTCCTGAAACAGTTGTTATAGCTCCAATAGAAGCAGTTAATGGTCATGGACTATAGTTTACTAAATGGAAAGGGTGATTTGCGTGAGTTGACATTAGTTTACTTCTCTAGAGTATAAAGTTCTTAGAATAGCAAATACATATGATTGAATTATAGCTACGGCTGATTCTAGGACTAATAAGGCAATTTGTGTAATTAGTAGGAATCTAATTAAAAGTGATGATATTGAGGGTCCTGTATTTCCTAATAAAGTTATTAATAAGTGACCAGCAATTATATTAGCTGTTAATCGGACAGCTAAGGTTCCAGGACGAATAATATTTCTAATTGTTTCAATACATACTATAAAAGGTATTAAAATAGCAGGTGTTCCTTGGGGGACTAAATGAGCAAATATATGTTGTGTGTTATTAATTCATCCAAATAATATAAAACATAACCATAATGGTAGGGCTAATGTAAGGGTTAATGTTAAATGACTTGTTCTTGTAAAAATATATGGAAATAATCCTATAAAATTATTAAATAAAATTATTGAAAATAGTGAGATAAAAATAAATGTTGAGCCATTAGCTCTTATTGGTCCAAGTAAAGTTTTAAATTCTTTATGAAGAGTTATTAAGATTCTATTTCAAAAAATATGTAAACGAGAAGGTAATAGTCAATATATTGGAGGAATTATTAAAATACCTAAGAATGTTCTTATTCAGTTTAAAGATAAATTAAAAATTCTTGAAGAAGGGTCAAACACGGAAAATAAATTTGTTATCATTTTCAGTTTATAGATTTAGTAGAATCTATTTTTATAAAATTTGATTTAGGTATTGGAGGATTATATAAGTAGTAATTTATTACATTAAAAATTATAAAACTAATAGAAAAAATAATAAATAAACTTAATCAGCTAATAGGAGCTATTTGTGGGATTAAAAAATATTAATAATTTAATAATTTTAGTTTGACAAACTAATGTTATAATTTAACTAATTTTTTCATTAGAAGTAAGTGCTAATTTACTATTTAATGGTTTAAGAGACCAGTACTTGCTTTCAGTCATCTAATGAAGAATTTATATTATTAGAGATTCATTTGATAAAATAATTAACAGGAATTCTTTCGATTACAATTGGTATAAATCTGTGATTAGCTCCGCAAATTTCTGAACATTGACCAAAAAATAATCCGGGTCGATTGATTAGGAAATTTGTTTGATTTAATCGACCTGGTGTTCCATCAACTTTTACTCCTAAAGATGGAATAGTTCATGAATGAATTACATCTGCAGCAGTTACTAAAATTCGAATTTGTAAATTTATTGGTAAAGTAATTCGATTATCAACATCTAGTAAACGGAATCCATTTATTGATAATTCATTAGTAGGAATTATATAAGAGTCAAATTCAATATTGTTGAAATCTGAATATTCATAACTTCAGTATCATTGATGTCCAATAGCTTTTACTGTTACTGAAGGTTCATTAATTTCGTCTAATAAATATAATAATCGTAAAGAAGGTAATGCAATAAATAGTAAAATAATAGCTGGTAAAATTGTTCAAATAATTTCGATAGTTTGTCCATGAAGTAAATATCGATTAATATATTTATTAAAAAATAAAGTAATTATTAAATATCCTACTAATGTGGTAATTATTACTAGAATTATTAATGAGTGGTCATGAAAAAAAATTAATTGTTCTATTAAAGGAGAAGCACTATCTTGTAAACCTAAATTAGCTCATGTTGACATTGGTTTCTAATAAAAGTAAAATACTTTATATATGAAGCTTAAATCCATTGCACTAATCTGCCATATTAGAAATTAGTTAATAAAGGTAATTCATTATATCTATGTTCTGCTGGAGGAGTATTTTGTAACCATTCAATTGAAGAAGAAAGTTGGATTGGGAAAATTACTTGACGTTGAGTTACTAAACTTTCTCAAATAATGTAAAAAAAATATAAAATTCCTAAAAATGAAATAGTTGATCCGATTGTTGATACAATATTTCATGCTGTGTATGCATCTGGATAATCAGAATATCGTCGAGGTATTCCTGCTAACCCAAGAAAGTGTTGAGGAAAAAATGTTAAATTTACTCCGATAAATATTACTACAAATTGACTTTTTAGTATTCTATCATTTAAGGTTAAACCTGTAAATAAAGGGTATCAATGAATAAATCCTGTTATAATAGCAAATACAGCTCCTATAGAAAGAACATAATGGAAATGAGCTACTACATAATAAGTATCATGAAGAATAATGTCAATTGATGAATTAGCTAAAACAACTCCTGTTAATCCTCCAACTGTGAATAAAAATACAAATCCTAATGTTCATAAAATAGCAGGAGAGTATGTAAGTTGGGCACCATGTAAAGTAGCTAATCAACTGAAAATTTTAATTCCTGTTGGAACAGCAATAATTATTGTTGCTGAAGTAAAATAAGCTCGTGTATCTACATCTATTCCTACAGTAAATATATGATGAGCTCATACAATAAATCCTAATAAACCAATAGCTAGTATAGCATAAATTATTCCAAGGGCTCCAAAAGTTTCCTTTTTTCCTGATTCTTGTCTAATAATATGAGAAATTATTCCAAATCCAGGAAGAATTAAAATATATACTTCTGGGTGTCCAAAGAATCAAAATAAATGTTGATATAAAATTGGGTCTCCTCCTCCTGCTGGATCGAAAAATGAAGTATTTAAATTTCGGTCTGTAAGTAATATAGTAATTGCACCAGCTAAAACAGGAAGTGATAGTAAAAGTAAAAGTGCAGTGATTGCTACAGATCAGACAAATAAAGGTATTCGATCAAATGTAATTCCTGTTGATCGTATATTAATTACAGTTGTGATAAAATTAACAGCTCCTAAAATTGAGGAAATTCCGGCTAAATGAAGAGAAAAAATAGCTAAGTCAACAGAAGCTCCTCCATGAGCGATATTAGTAGATAAAGGAGGGTAAACAGTTCAACCAGTTCCAGCTCCGTTTTCGACTATTCTACTGGCTAATAAAAGAGTTAATGCAGGAGGTAAAAGTCAAAAACTTATATTATTTATTCGTGGAAAGGCTATATCTGGAGCTCCAAGTATTAAAGGAACTAGTCAATTTCCAAATCCTCCAATTATAATTGGTATAACTATAAAGAAAATTATAATAAAGGCATGTGCTGTAACAATTACATTATAAATTTGGTCATTTCCAATTAATGCACCAGGGTGTCCAAGTTCAGTTCGAATTAAAATTCTTAAAGAAGTTCCGACTATTCCTGATCAAGCTCCGAAAATAAAATATAAAGTTCCAATATCTTTATGATTAGTTGAGAATAACCATTGTTGCGATTAAATGGCTGAATTTAGGCAATAGACTGTAAATCTATTTATGAGAGTTATTCTCTTTAATCATAACTTTATAGTCAATAATGATATTAGATTGCAAATCTGAAGGAGTAATAAAATTACTAAAGTTTAAGGCTTAAAAGATTTCACTTATATTTATAGCTTTGAAGGCTATTAGTTTCATTAACTTAAAGCCTTAATATATAAATATAAGTGAAGAGATTAAAAATAATCCAAATGTTGAAATGAATGAGCAAGTAATAAAAATATTTATATTTATTGATTTGTGTATAGAGATATTTATTCAATTATTTTCATAATAATTTAATATAAATGTTCTGTAACATAAACGTAAATAAAAATATAAAGTAATTAATGTTATTAATACTATAAAGGTTAATAAAAATAATTGATTATTTATGGTTAGAGCTTGAATTACTATTAATTTAGGAAAAAATCCTAAAAATGGGGGTAATCCTCCAAGGGATAATAAATTAAAGAATAGAATAAATTTCAAATTTTTATTTTTGAAAAATAAAGTAAATAATTGATTAATATGAGAAATTTTAAATGAGTTGAATATAAAAATTATTCTAAATGTTAAAAATGAATAAAATCTAAAATAAATTATTCATAAAGAATTTCTTCTAAATATAGCTGCTAGTATTCATCCTAAATGATTAATGGATGAATATGCCATTAATTTTCGTAAAGATGTTTGGTTTAATCCTCCAAGAGCTCCAATTATTCTAGATAAAATAATTCTTATTAAAATTAATGGTTTATTAATTAAGTAAGAAATTAGCATTAAAGGTGCAATTTTTTGTCAAGTTATTAAAATTAAAGCATTTAATCAGGATAAACCTTCTATTACATTTGGAAATCAAAAATGGAATGGAGCTGATCCTCTTTTTAATAATAATGAAGAGAAAATTATTATTTCAGTAAAATTTATTGAATTTTTAGAATTAATTATTAATAAAATTACAGAAAATAATAAAATTGATGATGCTAAAGCTTGTGTTAAAAAGTATTTTAATGAAGCTTCTGTTGATATCAATTTTCTATCATTTATTAGGGGGATAAATGATAGTAAATTAATTTCTAATCCTATTCAGGCACCTAATCAAGAATTAGATGAAATAGAAATTACAGTTCCTGCTATTAAAATACTAAAAAATATTGCTTTGGATGAATTATTAAAAATTAAAAAGAAAAGGAGTTTACCTTTATAAATGGGGTATGAACCCAGTAGCTTATTTAGCTTATCTTTTTAAAATAATGTATTTATAAAATAATAATATATTTTGGTGTATGATGCACAAAAGTTTTTGATACTTTTAGAAATAGTTTGAATCTATTAAATATAATGAATGTAATAAAATTACATGATTTGTTCTATCAAAACAACCCTTTAATCAGGCAATTCATT